TGTTATCTGACAGGATTTCTCGGACGTTCGGCTCGGACGTAGGGGCCTCCCGTTGTTATGGCGCGTACATTTTTTAACTATATATATACAAAAATTTTTGTGATTATATATGGGCATGGGTGGCGGCAAACAACGTTCTGTCCTTCTTGTTTTAGGGGTTTGGCAAGAGTGAATAGGAATTAGGGACGTTGGGGGGTAGGGGGGGTTTGCCGCGCGCGAGGCTGGGGGGGGGGAAACCTTAGATTTATGGTGAGTAATTCTCTATGCACCTGATATAGAAGAATGTGGTTATATAAATTATGTCTTTACACCATTCACCATTCTTCATCCAACTCAATTCTGAATGTCCAACCTTAATTTAATTCTGCGGGGGCAGTCTCACATGTTGATGAAAAACGAAGAAAAAATAAAAATTACCAGATGGTAGGGAGAAATGCCCGGCATGGTGGGTAACGAAGTTATGCTTAACCGCATTAGTCAATGTGCAAAAGTGCAGGGTTAGTGGAAAGTTCCATATTTATGTTCCTGACGAAGGAGCCAGATGCCAGAAATAGTTCAGTTGTGTTACCCCCACGATATTTGTCCTTGACCTTACATGGACTGTGTATTCCTGCTAAAATTGTTGGTGATCTCTTACTGTGCATAATCTCGGATTATAACTCGATAGCTAGGTAATGCATAGCCATACTGAACAATGATTGGAGTAGTTGAGTGTGTTCAATATCTTTATTAGGTTGATGTAATTTTATAGTCGAATATCTGTGTTTATTGAAGTTCCATACGAAACATTTTTAATACAAGCTCATGTATTCTTACATTTATGTCTTATGTAAGATTATGCATAGTATGCACTAATGCAGGGATATGCACAACCACATGTATGTACTAGCACATTTGTATGTATAATTATACATAATATGTACTAGTACATACAGATGTGTGTACTATGGTCTGTGATATGGCATATATGAGGTCAGAGGGTAGTTTTAATAAGAATCTTAGCTTTGGGAGTTAAGGGTGGGAGTTAAACTCTCCTTTCTCTGATGGCACTAGGGAGGATTTTAACCTTCGATCTCCGGATTACAAGACCGGTGCTTTAAGGGCTAAGCTACTAGGGCAGTTTAGTTGCAGGATTTTGTTTTCGACTTGTCCTGCTAATGGGATGAGGATGATGAAGAGGGCGAAGTAAAGGATTGATGCGATTTGGCCAATAATGATGAATGGGTGTTCGACTGGTATTCCTCCGATTCATGTTAGTACGGCTATATCTGCTACTAGGGCTCAGAATAGGAGTTGTGAGAGGGGTCGGAAGGTGAGGCCTCGTATTTTTGAGGTGTGGAGGAAGGGGACAACTATTAGGACTAGAATGGAAAATAGTAGTGCGAGGACGCCTCCGAGTTTGTTGGGGATGGACCGTAGGATGGCGTATGCAAACAGGAAGTATCATTCTGGTTTGATGTGTGGGGGTGTGACTAGGGGGTTAGCGGGGGTGAAGTTTTCTGGGTCTCCTAGCAGGTTTGGGGAAAATAAAGCTAGGGAGGCTAGGGCGATGAGTATAATGATGAAACCTAATACGTCCTTGTATGAGAAGTATGGGTGAAATGGGATTTTGTCTGTGTTGGAGCTTAGGCCTGTCGGGTTGCTCGAGCCGGTTTCGTGGAGGAATAGTAGGTGGAGAATGGCAGCTCCTACAATGGCAAACGGGAATAAGAAGTGAAACGCGAAAAATCGAGTTAGGGTGGCATTGTCGATTGAGAAGCCGCCTCAGATTCATTGGACTAGGGTGTCTCCGATGTAGGGGACTGCTGAGAGGAGATTTGTAATTACTGTGGCCCCTCAGAAGGATATTTGTCCTCATGGGAGCACGTATCCTACGAATGCTGTTATTATGACTAGGAGTAGGAGGATTACCCCAATGTTTCAGGTTTCTATGTAAAGGTATGAGCCGTAGTAGAGGCCTCGGGCGACGTGTAGGTAGATACAGATGAAGAAGAATGAGGCCCCGTTGGCGTGCAGGTTTCGAATGAGTCAGCCGTAGTTGACATCTCGGCAAATGTGGGCTACTGAGGAGAAGGCTATTGAGATGTCTGAGGTATAGTGCATGGCTAGGAATAGTCCTGTTAGGATTTGTGTGACTAGGCAGAGTCCGAGTAGGGAGCCGTAGTTTCATCAAGCGGAGATGTTTGATGGGGTTGGTAGATCAATGAATGAGTCGTTTACGATTTTGGCGATTGGGTGGGTTTTTCGTAGGCTGGTCATTATAGTTTCTGTAGTTGAATACAACGGCGGTTTTTCAGGCCGCAGGTCTCGGTTAAAGTCCGGGTGGAATCAATGGCTAGTCTTACTTTTGTGTTTTTAGTTGGTTTAGTGTTGGGGCTGGTGGCGGTTGCTTCTAACCCCGCTCCTTATTTTGCTGCTTTGGGGTTGGTTTTGGCTGCGGCATTTGGTTGTGGGGTTTTGGTTGGGCATGGGGGATCTTTTTTGTCTCTGGTTCTGTTTTTGATTTATTTGGGTGGGATGCTGGTGGTATTTGCGTATTCTGCGGCTTTGGCTGCAGAGCCTTATCCTGAGGCGTGGGGGGACTGATCTGTTTTGAGTTATGTTGTAGTTTATGTTTTAGGGGTGGTGTTGGTCGGTGGGTGGGTGTTTGGTGGATGTAATGGTTATTCTTTGGCAGTTGTGGAGGAGTTGAAGGAGTTTTCCATGCTTCGTGGTGATTTTAGCGGGGTGGCGTTGATGTATTCTTCTGGTGGGTGGATGTTGATGGTTTGTGGGTGGGTGCTGTTGCTTACTTTGTTCGTGGTTTTGGAGTTGACTCGTGGATTGAGCCGAGGGGCGCTGCGGGCCGTTAGGTTATTAGCACTATTAGTGCGGTAAGGGCTGTTGTTAGGAGGAAGATGGTCAGATAGGTTTTGATTATTCCTTGTTGCATGTTGTTGATTATTTTGATTGTTGGAATTTGATTGTGGGAAATTCCTTTTGGTCCGGCGCTTTCGAATCATGCCTGGTCTACAAGTTGTGTGGCAATAAATTGTCCTATGGTGAGGTTAATTTTAGGGGGGAGTCGGTGGACTACGGCGGGGTAGAATCCTAGTATGTTGGAGAAGTTGTGTGGTTTAATTTTTGGGGTGGGTTTGAGTTGTTTTGACGTCAGGTCAGTTAGTGCGATGGCTGTAAGTAGTCCTGTGATTGTAACTAATAGAGCGCTTAGTTTAAGCAGGGGGGTTATTGTTATTATTGGGGTTTTTGTTGGGAGAAAGTTTGATGTAATTACTAGGCCGGCTAGGATGCTTCCTCAGGCGAGGCGCTTGATTGGGTTAATTACGGTTGGGTTGTTTTCGTTGATTGGGGATAGTGGTAGGAATCGTGGGTGTCCCATTAGTGCGAAGAATACGATGCGGAAGCTGTAAACGGCGGTAAATGAGGTGGCTAGCAGGGTCAGGACAAGGGCTCAGGCGTTTAGGTGGGATGTGTTTAGTGCTTCGATGATTGCGTCTTTTGAGAAGAATCCTGCTAGGAAGGGTGTGCCAGTTAGGGCGAGGCTGCCAATGGTTAGGCAGGATGAAGTGCATGGGAGCAGTTTATGGAGTCCTCCCATTTTTCGGATGTCTTGTTCGTCGTTGAGGCTGTGAATAATGGAGCCTGAGCATAAAAATAGTATGGCCTTGAAAAAGGCGTGTGTGCAGATGTGTAAGAAGGCTAGCTGGGGTTGGTTGAGGCCGATGGTAACTATTATAAGTCCTAGTTGGCTTGATGTTGAGAATGCGACGATTTTTTTGATGTCGTTTTGGGTGAGGGCGCAGGTTGCAGTAAATAGCGTGGTTAGTGCGCCAAGGCATAGGCAGGTGGTTAGGGCTGTTTGGTTATTTTCCATGAGTGGGTGTAGGCGGATGAGTAGGAAAATTCCGGCAACAACTATTGTGCTTGAGTGGAGTAGGGCGGAGACTGGGGTCGGGCCTTCTATGGCGGAGGGTAGTCAGGGGTGAAGTCCAAATTGGGCGGATTTCCCTGTGGCTGCCAGGACTAGGCCTAGAAGTGGGAGGGTTAGGTTTATGTCTTTGGATGATGCAAAGATTTGTTGAATTTCTCATGAGTTCAGGTTCATTGCGACTCAGGCCATTGTGAGGATTAGTCCGATGTCCCCTACTCGGTTATAGATTACTGCTTGGAGGGCGGCGGTGTTGGCATCGGCTCGTCCGTATCATCAGCCGATTAGTAGGAAGGACATAATTCCTACTCCCTCTCAGCCAATGAATAGTTGAAATATGTTGTTGGCGGTGACTAGGGTGATTATTGCGATTAAGAATAAGAGAAGGTACTTAAAGAATCGATTTATGTTTGGGTCTGTGTGCATGTATCATGATGCGAATTCTAGGATTGATCATGTGACGTATAGGGCCACTGGGGTGAAAATGATGGAGTAGTGGTCAAATTTAAAGCTCGTGTTGATGTCAAAAGTTATTGTATTTATTCAGTGCCAGTTGGTTGTGATGGCTTCTACTCCTTGGTCTAGGAAAATGGACAGTGGAATGAGACTGGTCAGGAAAGCCCATTTCACGGCGGGGGTGGCGTGGGTTGAGGCTCAGTCTTTGTTTAGTGGGCTGGGAAGTATGGTTGTGAGGATTGGATATGAGAGGAGGGCAAAGATAATTAGTAGGCTGGAGTTAAAGATTAGGGGTGTTGGGTACATAGCCGCTACTTGGAGTTGCACCAAGAGTCTTTGGTTCCTAAGACCAACGGATGGGCTGTTATCCTTTAGGGGCTAAGTGAGCCATGGGCTTGAACCATGGAGCTTGGGGATTAGCAGTCCCTAGTGCGACCTGCCTCTCTTGGTGAATAAGAAGATTTTAACTTCTATTTTTAGAATCACAATCTAATGTTTTGTTTAAACTATATTTACAGAAGCATCAGCCTCACATAATGTCCGGTTTTAGCATTAGGAGGAGTACTGGGATTAGATGGAGGGCCATGAGAAGGTGCTCGCGGGTGTGTGAGGGTTGTAGGGTGATTGTGTGGGCTGTGGCTGGGCCGCGTTGTGTTATTAAAAATATGTAAAGGGAGTAGGCTGCTGTAATAAGGGTGCCCAGGCCTGTTAGGGCGATGGTTCAGTGGGATCAGTTGAATATTGAGGTGATGATTATTAGTTCTCCTATTAGGTTTGGGAGCGGTGGTAGTGCTAGGTTGGCTAGGTTGGCGATGAACCATCAGGCAGCTATAAGGGGTAAAATCATTTGTAGGCCTCGGGCAAGGAGGAGGGTTCGGCTGTGGGTTCGTTCATAGTTTGTGTTGGCTAGGCAGAATAGGGCGGAGGATACTAGGCCGTGGGCAATTATGAGGATGATTGCGCCTGTGAATCCTCAGGGAGTTTGGATTAGGATTCCCCCTGCGACGAGGCCTATGTGGCTGACGGATGAGTAGGCGATGAGGGATTTTAGGTCGGTTTGTCGTAGGCAGATGGACCCGGTCATGATGATGCCCCATAGGGCCAGGATAATGAAGGGGTATGCCAGTTCCTTGGTTAGGGGGGCTAATATGGTTATTATACGTATTATGCCATATCCACCAAGTTTTAGGAGAACGGCGGCCAGAACTATTGAGCCTGCGATAGGGGCCTCAACGTGAGCTTTGGGGAGCCATAGGTGCACCCCGTATAGGGGTATTTTTACTAGGAAGGCTAGTAGGCAGCCTGCTCATCATATTTTGTCCCCTCACATGGTTATTTTTGTTGGGGCGTAGTATTGTATGGTCAGTATAGATAGCGTGCCTAGGTCTTTTTGTAGGATTAGGAGGGCAACTAGAAGTGGGAGGGAGCCGGCAAGGGTGTAAAATAAGAAGTAGGTTCCGGCGTTTAGGCGTTCTGTCTGGTTTCCTCATCGTGTGATGATAATTAGGGTTGGGATGAGAGTTGCTTCAAATATGATGTAGAATATAATGATTTCTGTTGCTCCGAATGCTATGATTAGGAAGGTTTGCAGGGAGATCAGTAGAGTAATGTAAGTTCGTTGCCGGTTGATTGGTTCGGGGGTGATGTGGTTTTGGCTGGCTAAGATTATGAGGGGCAGGAGTCAGCAGGTGAGGATTAGAAGGGGGGTGGATAGGGGGTCTGTGGCTAGGTAGGTGTTGGAGGAGGCCCATCCGGTCTCAGAGCTTCATTTTAGTCAGTTGAGACTTAGTAACGCAATTAGTAGGCTTTGGGCTGTGGTGGTAGTTCATAACCACGCTTTTGGCGTTAATCATGTTGTTGGGAATAGCATGAGTGTTGGGATTAAGATTTTTAACATTGTAGGAGGTTTAGGTTTTGGAGGTGATCTGTCCCGTGGGTGCGGGCAGTGGCAACTAGGAGGGCAAGGCCCGCACTTGCTTCGCAGGCTGAGAATGCTAGCAGGAGTATTGGGGCTGTTGAGTAGGCGGTGGCTCCTAATTGGAGGGATCAGAGTGATAGGGCAATAAATAGGGATAGTATTATCCCCTCTAGGCATAAGAGGGCTGATAATAGGTGGGTTCGGTGAAACGCTAGTCCTATCAGGCCTAGAATAAATGCTGAGCTAAAACTGAAGTGTGCGGGGGTCATGAGACGGTTGTGGGCTTGAACCACAGTCTTCTGAGCCGAAATCAGAGGTCTTATCTTTGGACTAACCGTCTATTCAGCTCATTCTAGGCCCCCTTGAATTCATTCGTAGATGAGGCCCAATGTAAGGAGGATGAGGATGGCGGTGGCCCATAGAAATGTATGTGTTGGGGTAAGGAGTTGGTCTCCTCATGGCAGTGGGAGTAGTAGGGCAATTTCTAGGTCAAATAAGAGGAATAGGATGGCGACTAGGAAGAATCGTAGGGAGAATGGAAGTCGGGCAGAGCCTAGGGGGTCGAATCCGCACTCATAAGGTGAGAGTTTTTCTGCATCTGGGCTTATTTGTGGGAGTCAGAATGAGATTATTGCTAGGGTGCAGGAGAGGAGGGCCGTAATGATTACTGTGGTGGTAATTATGTTCATTATCTTTCCTTGGGCTTTAACCAAGATTAAGTGATTGGAAGTCACTTGTATTGATGTTTATACTAGAAAGATATGATCCTCATCAATAGATTGAGACGTACAGGAATAGTCAGACTACGTCAACAAAGTGTCAGTATCAGGCGGCAGCTTCGAATCCGAAGTGGTGTTGGGATGTGAAGTGATATTTAATTTGTCGTAGCAGGCAGACTGCTAGGAATGTGGTTCCAATAATTACGTGTAGTCCGTGGAATCCTGTGGCCACGAAGAATGTTGAGCCATACACGCCGTCTGCAATTGTGAATGGGGCTTCGTAGTACTCTATTGCTTGAAGGGCTGTGAAGTAGCCACCTAGAAGGATGGTTAGGGCGAGGGCCTGAACGGCCCCTTTTCGTTCGCCTTCTATGAGGCTGTGGTGGGCTCAGGTCACAGTGACGCCGGAAGCTAATAGAACGGCTGTGTTTAGTAGTGGGACTTCGAATGGGTCTAGTGGTGAAATGCCTGTTGGGGGTCAGCAGCCTCCGAGTTCAGGGGTGGGTGCTAGGCTGGAGTGAAAGAATGCTCAGAAAAATCCTAGGAAGAAGAATACTTCTGAGGTGATGAATAGAATTATGCCGTATCGCAGGCCTTTTTGTACGGGAGGTGTGTGGTGACCAAGAAATGTCCCTTCTCGTACGACGTCTCGTCATCATTGGTATATGGTTAGAAGTATGAGGATGAGGCCTAGTGAGATGAGTGTGATGGAGTGGTAGTGGAATCAGATTGCCAGGTCAGATGTTACTAGGAAGGCGGCGGCTGCCCCTGTTAGTGGCCAGGGGCTGGGGTCTACTATGTGATATGCATGTGCTTGGTGGGCCATTATACGGATTCTTGTAGATATAAGCTTACTAGTAGTACGAATACATAGGCTTGGATGACCGCTACTGCGAGCTCTAGAATTGAGAGGAGGAGAAGGAGGACTGTTGTTAGGGCTGCCACGGTTGGTATTATGAAGAATATGTGGAATGCGGCTGTGCTAATTAGCTGAATTAAAAGGTGGCCGGCTGTTAGGTTGGCTGTCAATCGGACTCCTAGGGCGATTGGGCGAATGAATAGGCTAATGGTTTCGATAATAATTAGAATTGGGATAAGTGGCCCTGGTGTTCCTACTGGGAGGAAGTGAGCTAGCGTGTGAGTTAGTTGGTGTCGCACTCCAATTAGCACTGTGGCAAGTCAGAGTGGAACTGCAAATCCCATGTTCATGGATAATTGGGTAGTGGGGGTGAATGTGTATGGAAGGATGCCGAGCAGGTTAAGGGTAATCAAAAAAACTAGGAAGGAGGCTAGGAGGAGGGCTCATTTGTGGCCTCCTTGATTAATTGGTAGGAAGAGTTGGTGGGTAAATTGCCGGATGAATCATGCTTGCAGGGTTAACAGGCGGTTGTTTGAGCATCGGTTTTTAGGGGTGGGGAATAAGACTCATGGTAGGGTCAGTGCTAGGGCGACAAGCGGAACCCCTATGTAGGCTGTGAGTGAAAATTGGTCAAAAAAGCTTAGTGTCATGGTCAGGTTCAAGGGGTTGAGGCATATTCTTTGGCGGCTCGAGGGGCTGGTTCACTTAGGAAGTTATGCTGTATAATTTTTTGTGGGATAATGGTCAGGAATACCAGTCATGAGAAGATAAGAAGTAGGAATCAGGGGGTTGGGCTGAGCTGTGGCATGTCACTAGGGGTGGTTGGTGGCCACCAATCTTTAGCTTAAAAGGCTAACGCTGTTCCTTCTTTAGCTTCTTAGTGAGGCGTCTTCTAGTATGGAGGTAGATCAGTCTTCGAAGTGTTTTAGTGGGACTGCTTCAACGACAATTGGCATGAAGCTGTGGTTTGCACCGCAGATTTCAGAACATTGCCCGTAGTAAATTCCAGGGCGGGAGGCGATGAATGTGGCTTGATTAAGTCGTCCTGGGACTGCGTCTATTTTTATTCCTAGTGCCGGAACAGCTCAGGAGTGGAGGACATCTTCAGCTGTGATTAGCATTCGAATTGGGGATTCGGTTGGGACTACTATTCGATGGTCTACTTCTAGCAGTCGAAACTGACCGGGGGTGAGGTCTTGTGTTGGGACTATGTATGAGTCAAAGGCCAGGTCTTTGTAGTCGGTATATTCGTAGCTTCAGTATCATTGGTGGCCAATTGCTTTGACGGTTAGATGGGGGTTATTGATTTCGTCTATTAGGTAGAGAATTCGTAGGGAGGGGAGGGCGATGAGAATTAAGATGACAGCTGGAAGGACTGTTCACACAATTTCAATTTCTTGTGAGTCGTGCGCGTGTTTGTTGGTCAGTTTTGTTGAAACTACGGCTACAATAATATATAGAACGAAGCTGCTAATTAGGTAAATAACTATAAGTGCGTGATCGTGGAAGTGGATGAGCTCTTCCATAACTGGGGATGCTGCGTCTTGGAGTCCTAATTGTGAGGGGTGGGCCATGATTAAGGTACGCAGGGGTTTAACCTACAATTCCGCCTCGACAAGGTGGTGTAATGGCTATTTTACTAGTGCCTTATGAATTATAGAAGAAAGTGGCAGAGTGGTTTTGCGGCTGGCTTGAAACCAGTATATGGGGGTTCGATTCCTTCCTTTCTCGGTGGCTTGTTTGTACTTGCACGAAGGCTGGCTCTTCAAATGTGTGGTATGGGGGCGGGCAGCCGTGTAGTCATTCTACGTTTGTTGTTGTTATTTCTACTGACATAACCTCTCGTTTGGCAGCAAAGGCCTCTCAGAGGATAAATAGGAACATAACGACAGCTACTAGGGAAATTAGGGAGCCGATTGATGAGACGGTGTTTCATAGGGTATAGGCGTCTGGGTAGTCTGAGTACCGTCGTGGTATCCCGGCGAGGCCTAGGAAGTGTTGTGGGAAGAATGTGAGGTTGACTCCAACAAACATGGCGGCGAAGTGGATTTTGGTTCATGTGCTGTGCAGTGTATATCCTGAAAATAGCGGGAATCAGTGTACGAAGCCTCCTATAATTGCGAACACGGCCCCTATTGATAGGACGTAGTGGAAGTGTGCAACTACATAATAGGTGTCGTGTAGCACAATGTCTAGGGAGGAGTTTGCCAGAATAATTCCTGTTAGCCCGCCGACCGTGAATAGGAAGATGAATCCGAGGGCCCATAGGAATGGGGCTTCTCACTTGATTGTGCCCCCGTAGAGAGTGGCGAGTCAGCTAAACACTTTTACACCGGTTGGAATGGCGATAATTATGGTTGCTGATGTGAAGTAGGCTCGTGTATCGACGTCCATGCCTACTGTGAATATGTGGTGGGCTCATACAATGAACCCTAGAAGTCCAATTGCTATTATTGCCCATACTATTCCCATATACCCAAACGGCTCTTTTTTACCGGCATAATAGGCAACGATGTGCGAAATTATCCCGAAGCCTGGGAGAATCAGAATATACACTTCTGGGTGGCCGAAGAATCAGAATAAGTGTTGATAGAGGATTGGGTCTCCTCCCCCAGCTGGGTCAAAGAATGTTGTATTTAGGTTTCGGTCTGTGAGAAGCATAGTGATGCCCGCAGCCAGGACGGGTAGCGATAATAAAAGTAAGACTGTGGTTACCAGCAGGGCTCAGATGAATAGGGGGGTTTGGTATTGGGAGATTGCTGGGGGTTTTATGTTAATAATTGTGGTAATGAAGTTGATTGCCCCGAGGATGGAAGAGACACCAGCCAAGTGGAGAGAGAAGATGGTCAGGTCAACGGAGGCTCCGGCGTGGGCCAGATTTCCGGCTAGTGGTGGGTAAACCGTCCATCCTGTGCCGGCCCCGGCTTCAACACCAGAGGAGGCCAGAAGAAGAAGGAAGGATGGGGGCAGAAGTCAGAAGCTTATGTTATTTATTCGGGGAAATGCTATGTCGGGGGCACCTAGCATGAGCGGAATAAGTCAGTTGCCGAAGCCGCCGATTATAATTGGCATGACTATGAAAAAAATTATTACGAAGGCGTGTGCGGTGACGATAACATTATAAATCTGGTCGTCGCCAAGCAGGGCTCCGGGTTGATTTAGCTCTGCTCGGATGAGAAGGCTTAATGCGGTGCCCACTATTCCGGCTCAGGCCCCAAATACTAGGTATAGGGTGCCGATGTCTTTGTGGTTGGTTGAGAAAAATCAGCGAGTGATTGCCACGGGTAGGATGGCTGAGGGTTTAGCGGTGGATTGTAGCTCCATGTACAGAGGTTTAAGTCCTCTTCCTATCAAGCTCTGTGGTGTATGGCACGTCAGATTGCAAATCTGAAGATGTAGGCTAGCTGCCTGCCGGGGCTTCCTCCCGCCTCGTTTATGCGGCGGCGGGAGGAAGGGTAGATGAAAGCTCGTTGGTTTGAGCGCTTAGCTGTTAACTAAGAGATTGTAGGATCAAGGCCTTCTCATCTAGGAAGGCCTTAGCTTAATTAAAGTGTCTGAGTTGCATTCAGAGGATGTGGGATAAAGTCTTGCAGGTCTTATCAGGGACTAGGAGATTTTAACTCCTACTTAAAGCTTTGAAGGCTTTTGGTCTGGTTATCCTAAGTCTCTAGGATGAGAGGGTTATAATGACTGGGGTGATTGGGAGGAGGGTTAATGAGGTGATGAGGGTAATTGCCATTGGGAGGGTTGTTTGGGTGGGTTTAAATCGCCATGGGGATGTTGAGTTGTTGGTGTTTGGTGAAATTGTTAGGGTTATTGTGTAACATAGTCGTAAGTAGAAGAATAGGCTGAGTAATGCGCTTATTGCCATAATTGTGGCTACGAGTGGGAGGTCTTGTTTGGTGAGTTCTTGTAGGATTAGTCATTTTGGCATGAATCCTGTAAGTGGGGGGAGGCCGCCTAGTGACAGCAGGGTAAGTATTGTTAGGGCTGTTAGGGCAGGGGTTTTTGTTCATGCTGTGGCTAGTGTGTTGATTTTAGTGGCTGATACGGTTTTGGCTGTCAAGAATATTGCTGATGTTGTTAGGATGTAAATAGTCAGGTTTAGGAGGGTGAGGTTTGGTATGAAGTGCAGGATAATAATTATTCATCCTAGGTGGGCGATGGATGAGTAGGCTAGGATTTTTCGTAGTTGTGTTTGGTTTAGTCCGCCTCAACCGCCGACTAGGGCTGATGTGATGCCTAGTGTGGTGAGGAGTGTTGGGTTGGTGTTTGGTGCAATTTGGTAAATTAGGGCGAATGGGGCTAGTTTTTGTCAGGTTGATAGGATGAGGCCTGTTGTTAGGTCTAGGCCCTGGAGAACTTCTGGTAGTCAGAAGTGTGCTGGGGCAAGGCCAATTTTTAGGGCGAGGGCAAGTATGACTGTGAGGGTTGATAATGGGTGGGAGATTTGAAGGATGTCTCACTGTCCGTATATTCATGCGTCTGTTGTGCTGGCGAAGAGAATTATTGCGGCGGCTGTAGCTTGGGTGAGGAAGTATTTTGTGGCTGCTTCTACGGCTCGTGGGTGGTGTTGTTGGGTTATTAATGGGATGATTGCCAGGGTGTTGATCTCTAGGCCTATTCAGGCTAGGAGCCAGTGGGAGCTGGCGAATGTTAGGGTAGTGCCAATTCCTAGGCTTGAGATTAGGGCGGTGAGTACGTATGGGTTCATTAGCAAAGGAGGGGGTTTAACCCACATTTTCGGGGTATGGGCCCGAAAGCTTGTTTAGCTGACTTTACTAGGAAGTGGTGTATTGGAGGCACGAAGAGTTTTGATCTCTTAGGGAGGGGTTCGAATCCCCTCTTTCTAAGGAAGCGAGGGGACTTGAACCCCTATTCTCCACTCTATCAAAGTGGCCCTTGGGCATTCGGGCACGTTTCCATTATGTTTGAGGGGGGATGCCCGCTATAGATAGGGGTAGAGCTAGGTGTCATAAGATAAGGGCTAGGGTTATGGGTAGGAAGTTTTTTCAGACTAGGTGTATAAGTTGATCGTACCGGAATCGTGGGTATGAAGCGCGGACTCATAGGAACAGGATGGATAATAGTGCGGCTTTTGTTATCAGGTTTGTGGTGGTAATTTCTGGCAGCATTGGGTTGTGTGCGGCCCCTAAGAATAAGATTGTGGAGAGTGTATTTATTAGTAGGATGTTGGCATATTCGGCGAGGAAAAACAATGCGAATGGGCCACCTGCGTATTCTACGTTGAAACCGGAGACCAGCTCTGATTCACCCTCAGTGAGGTCGAAGGGGGCTCGGTTAGTTTCTGCTAGTGTGGAGATGTATCACATGGCTGCTAGTGGTCAGCTTGGTATCAGGAGTCAGATCGGTTCTTGTGCTACGTTGAATGTGTGAAGTGTGAAGCCCCCTACGAAGACAATTGTGGAGAGAACGATGAGTCCTAGGCTTACTTCATATGAAATGGTTTGGGCCACTGCGCGTAGGGCTCCGATTAGGGCATATTTTGAGTTGGAGGCTCATCCAGACCCCAGGATGGAGTAGACTGCTAGGCTTGAGATGGCCAGGATAAATAGGATACCTAGGTTTAGATCTGTAATTGGGTATGGGATGGGCATTGGGATTCAGAGCGTTAAGGCTAGGGTGAGGGCTAGTATTGGGGCAATTAAGAATAGGACTGGGGAGGATGCATATGGTCGTACTGGTTCTTTAATAAAGAGTTTTACTCCGTCAGCGATAGGTTGTAATAGCCCGTAGGGTCCTACAATGTTTGGGCCTTTTCGTAGTTGTATGTAGCCGAGGACTTTTCGTTCTAGGAGCGTTAGGAAGGCTACTGCTAGTAGGATGGGGATGATGCATAGTAGAGGGTTGATGATTAGTGGAATTCATTCGTTCATAGTTTAAGAGCTGAGGAGAGGAGTTGAACCTCTGGGGGAAAGGGCTTAGGTCTTTTGCAATTACCAGGCTCTGCCACCTCAACTAGCCCTTGTCTTGGGCTGTGGTTATATCCCCCTTTGTTGTTTTAGTTGTCTTCATTGAGTAGGGGTGGGGCGTGTTTTGAACATGGGCCCTCCTCCTTCCGGTCCTTTCGTACTGGGAAGGGGAAATTCATAGATAGAAACCGACCTGGATTACTCCGGTCTGAACTCAGATCACGTAGGACTTTAATCGTTGAACAAACGAACCCTTGGTAGAATTTTCGCCACCAGGATGTCCTGATCCAACATCGAGGTCGTAAACCCTTTCGGCGATATGGGCTCTGGGAAAGGATTGCGCTGTTATCCCTGGGGTAACTTGGTCCGTTGATCAGGCTTGCTGCCTGGGTCATTATTGGTCAGAGTTTTCTGTTGCTTGGAATTGTGGTTCTTGGCTCTTAGGGGGCATTAAACTGGCCCCCTGATTCCTCTTGGGGGCTTTTCTGTCCCCCGCGGTCGCCCCAACCGAAGACAGTTTAACCACGGGCTCGTTATGCTTGATTACTTTTTGTGGCCTGTAGGTTGTAAAGTTATTAGGCACGATTGGTTAATTGGTCTTAAGCTCCACAGGGTCTTCTCGTCTTATGCGGTTATGCCCGCTTCTGCACGGGCAGATCAATTTCACAGACATGAAATAGGAGACAGGAGGGCCCTCGTGACACCTTTCATACGGGTCTTCATTTAAAAGACAAGTGATTACGCTACCTTAGCACGGTTAAAATACCGCGGCCGTTAAACTTATATGTCACTGGGCAGGTTGGACCTCTTATCTATAGGTTGCAAGAGGCCATGTTTTTGGTAAACAGGCGGGGCCCGTGGTTGCCGAGTTCCTTCTTTCTTCATTTGGTCTTTCCCTATATTGGCACGCCTGTGTTGGGTTAATGGTTAAAAGTCGCAGGGTTTTCTTGGTTGTTTTTTGGTCTGCGGTGCCCTCTTTGGTTGGGTTCATTTATTTGTCAGTGGTGTGTCCGATCTGACGTACACATGTGCCGGGAGGGGGTCATGTCCCCCTGTTACTGATTCTAGCATTGTCACTTCTATGTTGGCATAGAATGGCTTAGTACTGTTGGAGGAGTTGGATTTTATATCAGGATAATGGGTTTGATTTATCTGCCCGAGCTTCAACGCTTTCTATGCAGGTGGCTGCTCTTAAGCCCACTGTGACGGGAGACCTTGTTTAGTGTGATCCTTATCCATCTGTTAAGGTTGTGTTCTTTTCTAAGGGAGCTGTACCTCCGTTAGCTAACTTCTGTGTCTTCTCAGGTTCTTGTTGATTCTTATTATTTTGATTTGAGAAGGGCGTAGAGCTGAACTTATATCCATTTCCTAAGCAACCAGCTATCACTAAGTTCGTTAGGTTTGTCACCTCTACTCGGAGATCTTCCCACTCTTTTGCCACAGAGACGGGTTGGCTCTAATATGCTGTCTCGGAGTAGCTCACTTAGTTTCGGGGGGTCAGACTGTAGGGCTCTTTGCCTGATTGTTCTGGCTAGATCATGATGCAAAAGGTACGAGGTTTAATTTCTGCTTTTTTGTGCTTTGGCGGGCTGTTTCACATCTCTTTCAGCTTTCCCTTGCGGTACTTTTTCTATTGCTCGAGAGGGTCCTTTTCTGTCTCACATACTCGGGGGGTAGAATGGTTTAGTTAGTTGTTTGAGGCTGATTCATGGTTATGTATTTGTGTGCACTTGGGCGGGGATGTCGGCTAGCTATGCGGCTCAGTGCGACCCGACTTGCACGGGTATCGGCTCAGTGTAAGTGAGGTGCTTAGGCTTTCTTAGCTACGCTCTGGTTGTTCCAAGTGCACCTTCCGGTACACTTACCGTGTTACGACTTGTCTCCACTGATTATTGATTAAAGTATTATTTAATTTTGGTTGGTTGGTTATTTTCCTGTGGAAAATAGTTGTGGTGGAGAGTGACGGGCGGTGTGTGCGCGCCCCAGGGCCGGCTTCAAAAGAACTCTCTATTTTCTTTTTACTGCTAAATCCTCCTTTAAACGGTAATTTTCATGGCGTTGTTCGTAATGTTCTGTAGGGGCAGAAAATGTAGCCCATTTCTTCCCGCCTCATGTGCTACACCTCGACCTGACGTTTTGGGGTGTGCCCATCTTGCTTACTATTGGGCCTTCACAGGGTGAGCTTACGACGGTGGTATATAGACTGAATAGGCCAGGGGCGGTGAGGTTGAATGGGGATTGTCAGTTATAGAACAGGCTCCTCTAGGTGGGTGTGGGGCACCGCCAAGTCCGTTGGGTTTCGAGCAATGCGCTTGTAGTCCCCTGGCGGATGATATTTGTACTTTATCATCAAAGTTTACGACTGGGCATAGTGGGGTATCTAATCCCAGTTTGTTTCCCAGCTGTCGTGTGGTCTAGGCTACTTGTGTTAAAGCTACTTTCGTTTTGGGGCCTACGGCCCTCGATGTGCGTATGACGGCTTTGAGGGGTTTTGGCTTTAGTTGTGTGTCAGCCTATAATCACGCTTTACGCCGCGGATGTCAACTTGGGTCTCTCGTATAACCGCGGTGGCTGGCACGAGTTTAACCGACTCTTTTAGTTTTAACTAAATCAAGCTTTCGCTCATGTTTAATGTTAATCACTGCTGAATACCCTTGGGGGCGTGGCGTAGCAAGGCGTCTTGGGCTGCGGGGTGCGTGCCTGATGCCTGCTCCTCTAGTCCGGTTGGGCGTTGAGGGCATTCTCACTGGGGTGCGGATACTTGCATGTGTAAGTTTAACTGTAGCTGACATAAAAGCAGGGACCATACCTGTGTGCCTGCGGAGTCTTATTAGGGCTCATCTTAACATCTTCAGTGTTATGCTTTTATATAAGCTACGCTAGC